CCTTTTTTCCTATTTATCCTAAATATACTATAACTAAATATACTATAACTATAAATAACTATAAATACTATAAAATAACTATAAATTATAAAATAACTATAAATAAAGTAAAGTAAATAACTATAAATATAAATAAAGTAAAGTGCAGCCGGATGGATCCAACCTATTCTTGAAATACACAACCCGCACACACTCCCTTTCCAAAAAAAATCAATACACCAATCACTACACTTAGATTTATTGGATTTGTTGCTAAAATGTCGGTATTAAACCCGAAACTCCCGGCGGATGGCCAGTGGCGTGAGAAAACGAAAGAATCGGTTACATTTTTCATATGCTCTCCTCTTATAGATAGGACTGACAAAGAACAAAGTTCTTTTTATATCACTTCGCTCGCCCCTTTCTTTTTTGATCAATTTATTTTTAATTGAATTTCACCCCTTTTAATGGGAATAGGTTAAATCTAGTAATTTCATTTAGGTTAGGTCTTAGGTATCATTTCAATTGCGAAATATATCGTTTGTGGAAACGTTTCCTAAAAGGAAAAAGTTTCCATTGTACTAAGCTAAGGACGGGAAGGAAGAAAGCGAGTGATCTGGTAATTCCTCATCCTCAAAGCAGTCCTTCCTGGAGTCTCAACAAATAAGTAATTATAGGAGTAAAGTGTTGATATAACTCGAAGAAGGAAACGGCAATTTAATTTCAAGTTAATAAAATAAGAAAAAAAGTAAAAAAGTAAAAAAGTATGTAATCTAAGGTACTTTTTTACATTTCTAGGATTAAACAAAAGGATTCGCAAATAAAAGCGCTAATGCCACAACCAGTCCGTAAATTGTTAAAGCTTCCATAAAAGCTAGACTAAGCAATAAAGTACCTCGTATTTTACCCTCTGCTTCTGGTTGTCTCGCAATACCCTCTACAGCTTGGCCAGCAGCAGTACCTTGACCAACTCCAGGTCCAATAGAAGCAAGTCCTACAGCCAATCCAGCAGCAATAACGGAAGCGGCAGAAATCAGTGGATTCATGGTAAGTTCCTCGCACCAAAAAAAAGAAAAAGAAATGGTTAATGATACAATCAACCAATGAATTATTACTTAATGATAAAATTAAGTTTGATCATTAAGATCTATTGGGTCGAAGTAACTAAAAACTAATGATAATATTACTGACTCGTCAGAACTACTTCGATATCTCGTTTTTAGTTTCTACCCATGATGAAGTTTTTGTAAATCCATATACATATGGTTCCAGTTATTGCATTTCTTTCTTTCCAACCATTCTTTCATTCAATCCTTCGTTCTTTACTCTTCTATATCCTTGAGTTCATCTGTTTTTTCATCCAATCCACAATCACAAATGAAACAGAAGAAAGGACTTGACTTATCTTGTAATCCATCTAATCTAAATGCAGTAAACTGCAATCAAATCAATATATGCAATCATCAATATATGCAATGGATATCAATATGATCGATATCAACGATATCAATATAACGATATCAATATGTATATCAATACATATATTCTTTTTTTTTTGCTATATTGCTATAACTATATATATTATATATAGTTAGTTAGTTAGTATATAGCTAGGGTATAAGGTAGGGTATAAGGACTTCCATTTATATATAGATAGGACTAGCCTATATAACTAGTGAATATCTAATATTGCATATACATATTACATATACATTTCCTTCCTCCATAACGTAAACTGACCGCATTTTATATTGAATCGGATTATAGAATCATTCCTCGAAACCCACACAAAAAGTGGCTGGACTTATAGACATTACATACATCTAGTGTGACCTCCCCAACCTATCTTTTTTTTTACAATTCCGTAATATCGTTCATCTTCTCTCCTACGACTCTAGGTCATATATTCATACGTATTTATATCTATTATGTTCTCCAACCAAGTAGATTATCTTGAACCATGCATGAATTGGGATAAGCTAAAAAAAAAGACTATTTCGAAAACTAGTCAATGATGACCCTCCATGGATTCGCCTATATAAGCCGCGGCTAACGTTGCAAAAATAAGAGCTTGAATACCACTTGTAAATAATCCAAGAAACATGACAGGTATAGGAACTACTGAAGGGACTAAAGAAACAAGAACAACAACTACTAATTCATCAGCCAATATATTCCCGAAAAGTCGAAAACTAAGAGATAAAGGTTTTGTGAAATCTTCTAGGATGTTAATTGGTAAAAGTATTGGAGTTGGTTTGATGTATTTCTCGAAATAACCCAATCCTTTTTTGGTAAGACCCGCATAAAAATATGCCACTGACGTGGGTAAAGCTAAAGCAACGGTAGTATTTATATCATTCGTGGGCGCAGCTAACTCCCCATGAGGTAACTGTATGATTTTCCAAGGTAAAAGAGCACCTGACCAATTAGAAACAAAAATAAATAGGAACATAGTTCCAATAAAGGGAACCCAAGGTCCATATTCTTCTCCAATCTGGGTTTTGCTCAAGTCTCGAATAAATTCAAGGACATATTCAAAGAAATTCTGACCGTCGGTCGGAATGGTTTGTGGATTCCGAACAGCTATGATGACTGAACCTAACAAGATAGCAATTACGACCCAAGAAGTGATAAGTACTTGGGCATGGATTTGTAAACCTCCTATTTGCCAATAGAAATGTTGGCCTACTTCTACACCCGATATATCGTATAACCCCTTGAGTGTTTTAATGTAACATGGTATAACATTCATATTGTCCTCTGATAGAAATTGAACTTCAAAAAAGGAATTAGTTTGATTCAACCATTTCTTTCTCAACTCACCAACTTGAATCATTAATCATATATTTAGGATACCAAGAAATCACATAACATCATAATATATATCAATATCCCCAGTTCTTTTTTTTATCTATTTTAAAAAATTCAAAAAAAAAGTAACCGATCCAATAAATCTATGGAGTTGCCCAATAATTAACATTAACTAATCTTATTATTCTTAATCTTAATCATAATCAACGGTTTCTTATATAGCTAGAACGACCCTCACAAATTGCGGATACTAATTTGTTAAGAATCAATCGAATTGAAGCTATAGCGTCATCGTTGGCCGGAATCGAAATATCTGCAGGATCTGGGTCACAATTTGTATCGATTAAACAAATCGTCGGAATTCCCAAAATGGCACATTCTCGAAGAGCCGTATATTCTTCTTGCTGATCAACGATGATCACAATATCAGGCAATCCCGTCATATATTTGATCCCACCGAGATATGTTTGCAAGGTAGATAATTTTCTCTTCAACATTGCTGCATCTCTTTTGGGGAGACGGTTGAGTTTCCCCATCTTTTCTTCTGCTCTTAAGTCCCTGAACTTATAAAGTCTCGTTTCCGTAGTGGACCAATTCGTTAACGTACCACCGAGCCATTTTTGATTAATAAAATGAGACCGAGCCCTTATTGCAGCTGATGCTACTGAATCCGATGCTTTATTTTTGGTACCGACGATTAAGAAGCTTTTTCCCCTACTTGATGCATCAAAAACTAAATCACAGGCTTCTGATAAAAAACGAGCAGTTCTAGCGAGATTTGTAATATGAATACCTTTACGCTTTGCAGAGATGTAAGGAGCCATTCTAGGATTCCATTTCTTAGTACCATGACCAAAATGAACTCCTGCTTCCATCATCTCTTCCAAATTGATGTTCCAATATCTTCTTGTCATTTTTTCCCACACTTCCTTTTTGTTTTTTCTTTTTCTTATTATTAACAAAGAGACGAGGTACCTTGAAATAAATAATTGTTCCGATGGAACCTTCTACCGGGGATTGACCATTGATACACGGCACAAACCATAAATTTTTTTAATTACTTATTTTATTTATTACCAAATCAATAATCAGACCAGTATAGTTAAAAGATAGTTAAAGTTAAAATGAATCCGCTCTTAGGAATCATTAAATCGCATAAATGATTGTTCTGATGTCTCATGTAAATTTGTCTCATGGAAATTGTTTGTCGCGCAAGAACAAAAAAATTCTCTATGGTGTAACAAAATATCTCTCATTTCCAACTCAAATAGATTTTTTCTTTTGATTTCCAAATAAATGTTTTTGTCTTGCCTTGAACGGTGCACAAATTTTTGGAATCCGGTACCAACAGGTATAATCCCCCCCAGAACAACGTTCTCTTTCAGGCCTTTCAACCAATCAATACGACCTCGTAGAGCAGCTTTTGCTAAAACTCGAGCGGTTTCTTGAAAACTTGCTTCGGATATGAAACTTTGAGTATTCAGAGACGCTCTTGTTATTCCCAATAAGATTGCCCGATAACAGATCGATTCGTCCAAAGCACACCCTGCTCGTTCCGCTCGCAACAATCCGATTAATTCTCCAGGCGAAAAAACATTAGACATTCCATCTTCTGAAACCAACACTTTTGATGTTACTTGACGTACAATAATCTCTATATGTCTATTATGGATCTGTACCCCCTGGGATCGATAAACCTTTTGGATCTTATTAACCAAAGAGATACGACTTTGGGCTATGGTTAGCTCAGCTCCAATCAAAAACCCCCAGGGGATCCCAAGAATTCTTGGTATACGTTCGTTCCAACCCTCAACTCTCCTTTCGAGGTTCATCGATATTGAATCAATCGAACGCACTTCTAAGATTTGTTCTACTTTTGGAAGACCTTGCGTTATGTCACCAGATCTCGATTTTTCATATATAAATGTAACTAATGTATCTCCTTCGTAAAGGATTTTCCCATAATGACCATGAACAGTTGCTCCAGGAGTAGCCAAATAAGGCTTAGCTGATCTTATAACTAAAGAGTCGACATTAACAATTAAAATTTGACCAGATTTTTTTACGTGTGGTTCGTATTTAAATAGACATACATTTTCACAAATAAATTGTCCAAGGCTAATTTTGGTCGATGTCTCTTCACAATAATCATGATGGAGAAAGCACCAATTCAAATGGAATGGGTTCAAAATGATGTTACTGCATGGATC